TACAAGGTGGCATTTCCATTTCTTCATCAGAAAATGAGTCCCCCTTGAACCCAGAATCGCTTTTCCTTGATATCGAACATAATGCATGAAAGGATCCTTGAAGACCCATAGAGTCTTCTGAAAAAAATTTCGGCACACTAGAGGATGTTCTATTTTTCCATAAAAATGTGTTCGCTCAAGAAAGACTCCAGAAGATGTTAATCGTAAATAAGAAGATTGTTTACGAATAAAAACTAATACAAATTCGCATTCAGATACATAAGAATTATATAAGAACCAAAATAGTCTTTTATTTTCTTTTGAAAAAACGTAAATAGATTTCTTCGGAGTAATGAGACTATTCCAATTATAATATTCATGGAGAAAGAACCGCAATAAATGCAAAGAGGGAACATCCTGGATCCAGGATTGAAGGATTTGGACCAAGATTTCCATATGGATGGGATGGGGTATTAGTATATCTGACAGATAATTTAAATGCGATAATTTATCCTCTAAAAAAGGAAATATTGAATGAATAGATTGTAAATTGTGAGATTTTGGTATTTCTTTTTCTTCAAGGGAAGATACTAATTGCAGCGAGAATGGAATTTCCACAATGACTGCAAAACCTTCTGATATCATCTGAGAAAAAAAATGGGAATAAAAATAATTGTTGTGCCCAACGAATCGATTTTGGTAAGAATCATTAACCGAATAAATCAAATAATTTTGTTGGTACATTCGAATAATTAAACGTTTCACAAGTACTGAACTAGATTTATTGTCATAACCCCCAAATTTCACGGGTTCATAAAAAATCGAACTATTTAAACCGTGATCATAAGCAAATACGTAAATATACTCCTGAAAGAGAAGTGGATATAGAAAGTGTTGTTGCCGAGATCCATCTTTTTCTAAATATCCTTGTAATTCTTCCATTTACATTTCCACTTGAAGCAGAGGTAGGAAGCATTTCTTGGGTTATCAAATGATACATAGTGCAATATGGTCAAAACAGGGTATTATGTATTCTATTATGTATATAGAATAGTAATAAAAAATATATACCCCGGAAAGGAAACAGGTAGTCCAATCAACAGATCTTTTTACTATCTTTTTCTATCGAATTGGTTTATCTTCGTTATAATTCCAAGAGGATAAAAACCCTTTATTTTTGCAACCCGATCGCTCTTTTGACTTTGGAATTAATTCTCTTTATCAGTATACTGTTTCTTCTACACATCCGTCTCTAATCCATAATAAAGAATAGTTAGGATTCATTAAAAAAAAAGAAAAAGAATCAATGGTCCACTCACAGGAGAACCCACCCTTTCCCGTATCAGGCACTAATCTATTTTTAACGTCTAATTAGATCGGGTAATCATTCAATTCAAATTAAGAACATAAGCTCGTTGCTTTTTGTTTTACCAGAATTGGAGCCATAGGGCTCTATCCATTTATTCACTAGACCCAACTGTGAATTTGTTTTGTCCCCTTCCCTTCCAAAACAAATTTTGGAATGATCCGGTAAGGATAAACTCAAAGTTCCACTTTTATTTTAATTTGTAATTTTTTGAATATTAATAATTAATAAAATAATAAATTTATTTTATTACGACATGCTGCTTTTTCCATTCATTACCTTTGAGGATCAGTCGTGGTCTTATAGACTCTACCAATAGTCTGGACGAATTTGTTGCTTCATCCAAATGTGTAAAAGATCATAGTCGCACTTAAAAGCCGAGTACTCTACCGTTGAGTTAGCAACCCGAATAAAATAAATAGGATATGTAGATACGATCGAAATTTAAAATCAATTGAATTGCACTGCACGACCCCATCAAAACATTGAACTAACAATCGAAAAGAAAGATCTTATGATCAATTATCAATTATAAAGACCAAAATAAATAAAAAATGTACAGATCGTATTAAAAAACACCAGATTACTATTACTAATAGAGATAGAGATGCCAAAATTGTGACAGACCAACCTTTTTTTATCAATTTTTTTTATTTTCGTTAAGTTAAATTAAAAAAATACATCTTATATGACAGTAAACCCGGCAATGCAAACCCATCATTCAACTGAAGTGAAATGAAAACCCAATATGGTAAAGAGATTTTTTTATCTACGATCAATTATATTTGTTCGATACACCATTGTCAATATGAATGCAATGTTGAGAAAACAAATAACAAATTAAGTAAATCAAATAAGGATTTGTGTTGGATTGGCACAACATAAATAAACAATTTTTATGCAAAAAATAAGGAAGAGATAAATAATAAATCTCGGGTTTATTCAATCAATAGAGGTACAATAAGCAAGATTAATCCCTTGTTTGTTGGTAGATTCCTATAACAAGAAAAAAGTAAATTTAAGTATGAATAGAGCAAGAAAAAGGCAAATTTTAGGTCAAAAATTGTAGGTAAATAATTACACAAAGATAGATATAGATATTATATTCCCCTTTATTTTTATTAATTTTTTTTGTTGTTTTTTCTTTTAATTAACTCGAAGTTCTTTCTTTAAATAATTCTGCCTTCCTTAAAATGTCATAAACAGTTCCTGTTGGTTGAGCGCCCTTTTCAAGGAAATATAGAATAGCAGGAACGTTTGAATAAGTTTGATTCTTTATCGGATCATAAAAACCCACTTTTCGAAGATCTCTTCCTTCTCTTCGGGATCGAACATCAATTGCAACGATTCGATAGATGGCTCATTGGGATAGATGTACATAAACAATCCCCCCCCAGAAACGTATAGGAGGTTTTCTCCTCATACGGCTCGAGCTCGAGAAAAAAAAATGATTTTAATTTCTGTATATCTTTCTGTATATAATGTCAAATAGTAAACACAAAATAATGAATTAGACTATGATTTGAGTCATTTTTTTTGTTCTTCCTTACAAAAAAAAGAAATTGCATTCGTACTCATAACTCAAGTTGGGTAATTCTGACAGAATTCGAAGGGAAATCCTTAGACATTTATTGAGCCGTCTCCCACCTCTTTTGTTTGTCTCATCTCGAATCTATTTTTATTCTTCATTCTGATCCAATTTTTGAGACAATTGAAAATAGTGTTTCCTTGTTCCGGAATCCTTTATCTTTGCTTTGTGAAATCATTGGGTTTAGACATTACTTCGGTGATCTTACTCCTTTCAAAAGGGCAGCAACATACCTTTTGTTTTTTGTTATTTCTTTCTATAGAAATGGAATACTTATAGATTATAGAAATAGAATACGAAGAATTGATTCCCCTGTGATACACTTTTTTGATCGAAATAGTTTTATCGATTCCGAAAAAAAAAATGACTTTTTTTTTCAAACTTGTTTCGAATTTGAACCTTTCGATTTATTTTATATATTGAGGATATACTTACAAAGTTGGTCTAACTTATTGATTGATTGGCACTAACCCTAGATTCTTCCCCTTGATAAATGAATCAATCCTTTCTGCTCGAGCTCCATCATGTACTATCAACCTAATTTGTCTTAGGTTCCTAATGGAACAGAACAAACTATGTCGAGCCAAGAGCATCTTCATTCCTATAGAAAATGGTGGATGTAAAAATCCACAGCCGATCATGTCCTTCAAGTCGCACGTTGCTTTCTACCACATCGTTTCAAACGAAGTTTTACCATAACATTCCTCTAATTTAGAATTCCATTTAATTTCAAACCGCAATGGAATTGATTTAATATGTAATCATGAATAGTCATTGGCTCAACGGGCAGTATATAATAGTCCATACTTTCTACCTATGGATAGATACTTTCTCCCTATGGATAGATAAGTATTGTATTTATCCGGAGAAAGCTCAGCAAGGATCCAATTTCTTTAACTCGATATTCTATCATATGAATGAAACATATTTCTAAAAAAGACGTTTGCTTAAGACTTATTTACATCTCCAACAGATTGTTCGGGACGATCAATCATGAAGGATCCATTTTTCTAGAACAAAAAACTATAAACCTCAAATCCTTTAATTTAATATATTTCCAATCCCGGAACAAAATCAATTATTAGTCAAATAAACTATTCCAACGACCCCAAAAGGTCGTAAGTTTCTAGATAATATTGATTTATCATACTTCTTCGAGTACCAACCAAGAGTTCATAAAAAAATGTTTTAAAAAATCTCCGACTTCAAGATCATGACTGGAAGTATGTTTTCTAGTCATGACTAAACTGGATCTCTAATTCAATCACCAAGTCGACGCAATCACAATGAGTCGCTAAAAATTTTTAGCAGATATTTCATTCCCTAAGGAGACACAAATTTGACCATGTTCAATTGAATTATCAATTGGTTTTATTTAAAACAAAGAGGTAAATTGATAATCTAGTTTATCTCTTTTCATGAGTATGGAATAGAGGAGGTCTCGTGTAAGGCAAGATTAAGATCGTTATTCTTTCTTTCATCTGAAAGACCAAATCTGAATCAAGAATCATAGGAGTCTGATCTTTTCGTATCATCCATCATATCCAACGAACAATTGTTACTGGGGGTAATCATGGATATTTAAAGAATCAGAGATCCCTTCCACAGATCCTTTTCACTTAACCGAAAGGCCATTGTTATTGAAATACAACAATATAATAACAATAATAACAATACACAATATATATCATACATATAATATAGGCATAGCATAGGCCTTGTTTATTTTATATAGATTTTGTCAGGTTCAACAATTTTTCCATCAATTCCATAAAGTCAAGTTCAAGTATATGGAATATACGAATTTCCCCCCAATCGCTACATTACATTGATTTACAATTATTTTCATTTGAGACATCTAAGATATAAGATAGAAAAAAATGGGATCCAGACAATTCGTTTCTCCTATTTTTCTCCCACGCCACAACTTTAGAAGTTTTAAGTAAGACCGGTGATGAAAGTGATGAAATTAGTACCACAAACTCCCGACTCTTTAGTCTCCACATAGAATGTGAAATTGGGATACCCTATTTTTGACTTTAGGCTTTGTGTGGAAGGGAATAGAGATGCCTTTGTTTCACGCTTCAATTCAGAATGCATCATGTGGGAATTCATATTTCATGAATATGGGACATAAGGTTTCCCTAACTAACTTCAAAACGAATATGACATAGTACGAGCATATTCTGAATGTGAATGATAGACCCAATTTTTTTTTTTTTTTTATTCAAAAAAAAAGACTTCCACCTGTATTTGACACTTGATTATGCTTGTGAGAAATCAAATGAATTCTAAGAATTCATTCTAAGAATGGATTCTAAGAATTCAGAACAAAAGGTTGTTCTCTTTAAGATTTTTCTGTTTTATGTGGGATACAATGCGATCCCATCTTTCGTTTCTGATGGAAACGATCTGGGACGGAAGGATTCGAACCTCCGAGTAACGGGACCAAAACCCGCTGCCTTACCGCTTGGCCACGCCCCATTTTTACCGGTTGGCACTAGTCAAGACTACTATTAGTATTAGTTATTCGTCAATCCCCCCCCCCAAAAAAAATACATAATACATAATAAATACATATGGGATATTTTGTTTGTTGCTAGGATTCAACACATGTAGATTAGATATAGAATCAAAAAAATTCATTGATCATTACATAGAATTCAATTAAGATAATGTATGAAAGTAGAATTCCTTATATTCTCATTTGAGAATGGAAGGAAGAATTTTTGATTTGGGAGAGTTCAAAAAAAAAGAATTTTGACTTGCCTTTTTCATTTTTCCCTTATAAAAATAACTCAATAAAAATTAAATTATCTAATCTACAAGAACGAAATGTTTGTTATGCTTAATATCTTTAGCTTAATCTGTATCTGTCTTAATTCTGTTCTTTATTCGAATAGTTTTTTCTTTGCCAAATTGCCTGAAGCTTATGCTGTTTTCAATCCAATCGTAGATGTTATGCCTGTCATACCTGTCCTCTTTTTTCTCTTAGCCTTTGTTTGGCAAGCTGCTGCAAGTTTTCGATGAAATCCTTAATACTTTGCCAAATCCATTCATGATTTATTCGATAAAAAAATTCTAAAAATGGATAAGATCGGCTAAGTCTTACATTATAATTATAAACCCTCGATTCAAAAATGGAAATTCTTGTATATTGAATAACCGCGGAGATGAATTTTGATCAGCTTATTTACTCGTTTACTCGTTCTGACCTTTCAGTGAGCAAGGAGTTTATTAGGTCTAGGTCCCCTACAATACCTAATTGTCGATATGACAAGAAATTTTTTGTAAGGAAGGAATCAAAATCTTATTACAAAGAAATTCGTAAAAATTACTTTCTTTTTCTTTTCAAAAAACTTCATTTTTTTTTTGGGGGGGGGGGGGTCATGTCAAATCAAACAAAATAGTATATGTGGTGAAAAGAAAAAATAGGTAATCTATTCCCTTTTTCGAAAATGATCTTATCTTGGAGATTGTGTAATGCTTACTCTGAAACTCTTTGTTTACACAGTAGTGATATTCTTTGTTTCTCTCTTCATCTTCGGATTCTTATCTAATGATCCAGGACGTAATCCTGGACGTGAGGAATAAAAAAAGATATTTTTGGTTTTATTTTAGTTTTTCTTTGTTTTTTCTCATTTTATTATTATTATTTTATCTATTCCATATATTTACTTTACCTATGAGAAAATCAAAGAATCGAAACTCCTTCGAAATCGAAAGTATCAAGTAATCAGAGCGAGCGGAGAGAGAGGGATTCGAACCCTCGGTACGAATAACTCGTACAACGGATTAGCAATCCGCCGCTTTAGTCCACTCAGCCATCTCTCCCAATTTAAATAAAGTAAAAAAATAAAGAGAAAGACAAAAAAAAAGAAAAGAAAATAAAAAAGAAAATAGAAAAAAAATGGAAGATATTAATTAATATTTTAAGTTTAAGAAAGACATTAGACATTAATATAATATTTTTTCTATTCATTTTTCTATTAAGGAAGATATTAAACATTATAATTATAACATTATTATTATAAATATTAAACATTATATTATAATTATATTATAGAATAGGATTCAAAAAAAAAAATGAAAAGTTAATAATTAGAATCAGTAATAATTAGTAATTTTAATTATAATTAAAATTTAAGGAATAAAAATAAATTAGTTCTAACTTCAATTTAAAGAAATTGAAATTAAAGTCAAGAAAAAAGTTAAAGGAAAGAAAAAATAAATTAAAGATTTTATTTATTAGATATTAAATATTGTTTAAATTATTATGTATTTGTTTAAATTATTATGTATTATATATTGATATTTATTATAATATAAATTATAATATAAAATTCAAATATATATTAATATTAAATTATTAAGTAACTTTCAAGTAATTATTAATTATATTTTCAAGTAATTATTAATTAACTGAATTTTAATTAAATAAATATATTAAGATTATATTAAGATTAAGTAAGTTAATTTAAGTAATTGTAATTAAGTTAGTAATTGTAATTAAGTTAAGATTTTTCATTTAAGTCATTTAAGTAAGTTAAGAGTAAGTCAAGAACGATTTTAATCAGGAATTCCATTTAGATAATGATTCGAAACAGGTATCTCCAATAGAAAGAATACCTTACTTCTTTGATTTTGTACGAAAGGTTTATTCCCCCGGCCTGGTCCTAGTTAAGTACTGGCCGGGCCAGTACCTCTTTTTTTGTCTTAATGAATCATTGCTAGATCAAACGATTTAATTATGATTTGATATCAATCAAAAATACTTGGTATTGAAGCGAAGCAGCAACAACAGGGAAAATTTCTATTCCCATTCATTCCTATGATAATGATAGAAGTATCATTTTATTTTTTATTTTAAATTTTATTTATTTTTCTTTTCTCAATTTAATTTATTACTTACCTTACTGGAAAAACTAAACTAAAAAAAAAAATACTAAAATACAATACATATATATAAATATATAATATTTTATAATATAATTATAATATAATATTATAAATAATATAAAAAATAAAAAATAAACGTAGAATTTACATAGAATTTATTCTATTTCTAAATAAAAAACAGAATAGAAACATATTTCTACTTATATAACTTCGTTTACTTGTTCAAGAAACAAGCTTTATTTGAACAGTTGAGATCCAATTGACCCCAATTCATAATTTTAAAAATCTGGCAGTTGAAAGAGAAGTTGAAAAAAAAGAATCATGTATGTGGAATTAATCTTTTTTTGTCCAGCTTCAATGACCCCCTCAGGCCGAGAATGCCAGCAATCCAGCAAAGGAAAAGTATAAGTATAACTTTGTTATTTAAATTTATGTATGTTATTTAGAAAAGCTTTGTGCTCTTCGCCTTTTAAGTCCCTGGCTGGCGGGACTAAATATGTGTCAACACTATAATTTTGATGCTATCTTGATTGCGTCTCACTCCTTTGTTCGACAAATAGTCCATTCATATACAATAATGTATATGTAGCGGGTATAGTTTAGTGGTAAAAGTGTGATTCGTTCTATTAACAACTTAAATAGTTAAGGGGTCTCTCAGTTTTTTTCATACTCCGATCAAAAACTTTATTTCTTAAAAAGGTTTAATCCTTTACCTCTCAATAGCATATTTGAGGAAGAACATACATTCTCACGATTTGTACCCAAAGTCCAATTTTAAATTCCATTTTTTAAATTTAATAAGAAAATTGGATTATGTATATGGAGTCGTGAAACATAATTTTTTGAATTGGATCAAGTCTTCCAATTGAATGAGTATGAATAAAGGATCTATGGATGAAGATACAAAAGTTTATTTCCAATCGTAACTAGATCTTCAATTTTGGTGTTGTAAAAGGGAAATTGAAGCCAAACAAGCTAGAAAAGGGTGGTTTTGGTTTACTAGAACCATCAGCATATTGTTTCAGCTCGGTGGAAACCAAATTCTTTTCCTCAGGATCCTGCGAGTGGAAATAGGGAACGAAGTAACTAGACTAGACGGATTTGGTATAATCCCTCTCCTCTAGAGGGATCATCTAGCAAGCGAGTAGTTTTGGATACATTCAGACAGAAAGGCTGACATAGATGTTATGGATCTAATTTTTTCTCTAGGAATACATCAATCTTCCATAAAGGAGCCGAATGAAATCAAAATTTCATGTTCGGTTTTGAATTAGAGACGTTAAAAATGATCAATCAACGTCGACTATAACCCCTAGCCTTCCAAGCTAACGATGCGGGTTCGATTCCCGCTACCCGCTCCATATTCTTTATTATGTATTATACATACATGCACCATCAATTTAGATATGCATCCTTTTTTTTATTCCCTAAAATATTTTCCGTGTCATCTTTTTTATCCGAACAAAAGAAAGTAAGAATACGAAAGAAGAAAGTAGGAATGAAAAGCGTCCATTGTCTAATGGATAGGACAGAGGTCTTCTAAACCTTTGGTATAGGTTCAAATCCTATTGGACGCAATTTATTTCCATCTATTTTTAAAATGGCTATACCAAGAAACCTTTTTTGAATCATTCGAATCAGAACTATTTCTCAATGATTACTCTTGTACTAAGAATAGAATATACTAAGAATAGAAAAAAAAGTGAGAAATTTATGTTTGTTCCTGAAGTAAAAACAGTTCGATCTGTTCCAGAATAGTTTCCTTCAAAAGGGATTCCGCTTCCTCGGTGAATGTCTTGGTAGAAGATATAATTTCTTGAAATTGAGGTTTATTCTTTTTTAAGTAGTTACGTAACTGAGCGAGAAATTTCTTTACCTGTCCAATTTCTAGCGGATCAAGATATCCATTCGCTCCAGTATAAATAGTAGCTATCTGTTCTTCCACCGCGAGAGGGTCTGATTGGGATTGTTTAAGCAACTCGCGTAATCGTTGACCTCTTGCCAATTGATTCTGAGTAGCTTTATCGAGATCAGAAGCAAATTGTGCAAAGGCTTCTAACTCTGCGAATTGCGCTAGTTCCAATTTTGATTTGCCGGCTACTTGTTTCATGGCTTTAATTTGAGCTGCGGATCCTACTCTGGAAACAGAAATACCCACATTAATAGCA